ATATAAAAGTTATACAAAAATATATATAAATTATTACCCCCTTTTATTTCTTTATTTCCTTAATTGAATTTCGTTTAATTAGAATTAGGACCAAGCTACTTAAAAACCTCCGCCTTTTTTAAAATATCCCGAACAGTTCCTGTAGGCTGAGCGCCCTTTTCAAGGAAATATAGAATAGCAGGAACGTTTAAATAACTTTGATTCTTTATCGGATCATAAAAACCCACGTTCCGAAGATCTCTTCCTTCTCTTCGGGATCGAACATCAATTGCAACAATTCGATAGACGGCGCATTGGGATAGATGTAAGTAAATTAACAAGACCCCCCCTAGAAACGTATAGGAAGTTTTCTCCTCGTACGGCTCGAGAAAAAATGATTCGCAGTTTTGTCTACGTATAGAATTCTAATGAATGGCAAAGGAGTTGATAAAAAAAATTAGACTGGGATTTCACTAATTTTGTTCTTCGTCCTTCCTGAAAAAAGAAAAATCATTTGTACCCATAACTCAAGTTGGATAATTCTAAAATAGCTTAAAAGAAACAAATCTTTAGGCAATTTATTTCATTTTTTGAATGGTCTTTAACCCCCCTTTTTTTGTTTGTCTCGTTTAAAATACAATCTATTTGTATTCTTTATTATGATCCAGGTATTGAGACAATTGAAAAAACGGCGTTTCCTTGTTCTGGGATCCTTTTTTCTTTGTTTTAAATCAGTGGGTTTAAACATTACTTCGGTGCTTCTTAATCCTTCCAAAATGGCAGCAACATACCCCTTTTGTGATTTCTTTCTATCAAAGAATCATACAAACGGTCGATTCCCGCGCGATCCACTTTGAATCGAAAGAGTTTTATCAATTCCAACAAATTTTTCTTTTGAATTGAAAACTTGACCGAATCGGATCTTTTCGATTTCTATATTGATGATATACTTACGAAGTTGTTCCAATTTATTGATTGGTATTAACCCTAGATTCTTGCCCCCTGAAAGATGAATCAATACTTTCTACCCGAGCTCCATCATGTACTATATTAATTACAACCCAACAAAAAGAGGGATTCTGGTGAAACAGAACAGATGTCGGGCCAAGAGCACCTTCATTCCTATAAAAGATGGTGGATGTAAGAATAAGAATCCACACCGGATCGTGTCCTTCAAGTCGCACGTTGCTTTCTACCACATCGTTTTAAACGAAGTTTTACCATAACATAACATTCCTCTAATTTGGAACCCGTATGGAATTGATTCAATTATGGAATCATGAATAGTCATTGGTTCGGTCGATACATAAACACATTAATCTATACCTTTTTTCTTCTATACAAAGATGGCAAAAAAAGTTTTCTGAAGCAATCTTAGCAAGACCCCACCTATTATTGTATGTTATTATGTTATTGTATGAATGCAACACTTTTTATAAAAATAATAAAAAACTAATAGAAATATATAGAATATAGAAATAATACGAATAAATTAATTCTTTTTGACTCTGCATCTTAAAGTGGCTCAATATGACCCATTTTCCACTTCTTTGAATACCAAAGACTCAATTCATAAGCAATCATTAAAAATTTTTCTAATCGAAAAAGTTTCCTATTTCGACATCATTATTTGAATAAAGTTTTACAGTAAAGACTCAATTTGATCATCATAAAAAAAAAGAGAAATTTCTGTTTCTTTTCGACTTGAACCATCAATGATTTAAAGCAGATAAACGGATTGAACAAAAAACCCAATTTTTTGTGAGATGGATAAAAAAGACTGATATAAGAGAAGATTTAGGTACTTGTTCTTTCTATTCTAATTTTATTAATAAGATGAACGAATAGGGGTTTTTCGTACCTATCGGATAGACTGAACTACAGTCTTTATTATGGATATTCTCTATTAAAAATGAAAAAAGAAAATGAACTCTTTCAATATCAATATTTAAGGGATTACAATTCTTTTTCACAAAAACCGAAAGGCTGTTGTCACTGAAATAGAACGAAATCAAATGATAACACTAAATACATATTATGTTAAGCTAAGCATTTCATCATTTTCTATTTTTGTTTAACCCGGGATTAAGTAATCCTTATGCAATCTTGGCATAAAGTAAAGTGACTAAAATCTATGAATTCCCCCCGTATCAATCGTTACATAGATTTACAATTATTCATTAGAGCCAAACACGAAATATCTAAAAAGTAAAAAAAAAATCTGTTACATATGTAACTTGATTCATTGTTAATGAGATTCGGGCAGACACAGATATTTAAATGAATACCTCCCATTACTCATTAAGACCTATCTACCCCCCTATTCTCTGGGAATGCTGAATCAGAACAAAAAAAGGATCCCCTTTGGGGAAGGGGGACTATCTAGGGACAAAGACAAACAAGTCCAGATTAGGCACTTGCTCCTAATTTTTTAGTTTATACCTTAACCCAGTCTTAAGAGACTTAATCCCATTAATTGAATGTAATAACCTCCCTCTTGTTTAGAATTAAGAGATCCTAA